ATCCAAAATGCAAAAATAGGAATAAGGCTTGCTATTATTAGAAATGTCCAAAAAATATCATATTCGTGAAGCAGAAACATAAATGTACTCCCATTAATGTGGAATAGGCGGAACTTAATTAGTCAATTCAAGTCAGCGTTGTCAATTTATCCAGAACTTCTCTCTTTTCCTCGGTGAAACAAGAATCTGTTTTGCTCAAACCAAAGCACTTAGTTTAGCCTTTGTTTCCTCTGTGCCCTGTCTTCTTTAAAGATTCATCCAATGGAATCCCGACTCCCTTTCTTTTTGATTTCCATTCTATTTATAATTAGAACCTAATTAAGATAGGATGACTAATGTATGCAGCCTAATGAGGAGTAATACTATAAAAATAAAGAACTCTATTTCAGAACTATGAGACAGAATATTCTGTTTTCTTATTTACTCTTTCTTTATTTTTGGATTTTATTTCCATTTTTCTATTTTATTTAAAGTAGATCGATTTAGATAATGTATATATAAGCAAAATAATATACTTCAAACAAAGTAGGAATTCGCAAGATGGAGAAAATCATTGCAGTTATTATAGGGAAATCTAGGGACTTAGAGCATATCCTATTTGAAGGAGGATGGAATTCAAATCAGGTAAGGGATCCTTCCTTCTATTGATTTGATAGAAATTCGTTTTTCTTTTCCTGTCTCTAAGATTTTCGATGAATGAGCCTGTGGTAATGCTTTTATCTCTATTCTATGGCGCAAGCGACCGTCCAGTCTATAAACAAGTACTAATGAGGAAATGAAAACTATACTAAAGGAAACATAGGATCTCTATCCTAAAATCTAAAAAAAGGACATATTAGGGCTATACGGATTCGAACCGTAGACCTTCTCGGTAAAACAGATCAAACGGATTATTATCGAAATGATTCGAACTGTTTCAAAGACCCAACATGCATTTTTTTGCATTGGGCTCTTTCATCAACTGATGTAAAGATCAGTTAGTCCACCATAGTTTTTCTTTACGGAAAGATAATGAGATGGCTCCCTGTGCTCTGATTGATTATTTGTATTATGATCTATCTAGGAGCAATACCAAAGTGTTTCAAAGGAGGATTACCTTGACTTAGGTCTGCCTCCGGCCTAAATTAAATCAACCTAAGTGAAATGGAGTCTCTATCGTTCCGCTGCAAGAGTTGACTATGAGACTTCATACACCTTAAAGTTCATAGAACGAAAAGAAGTTTTTTGGAGGCCCTTATCCTCATTACGCCTAGCATTTAGTGGGCTGGATATTTACCTTATCAACTAGCAAATCGATAAGGGTTCTATTTGATTAGGCACCTGAATTGGCACCTGAATCGGACTGAACCGACTGTTTGTCAGGCTACTGTTCTCCTATTCTCTCGAATCCATGAAGTAAGACATTGATTTTGCAATAAGATCAATTATGTTCATTGCATAATAAGCTCCCTTGAAAAGCATTGGCGCACGTGTAAGCGAGTTGCTCTACCGAACTGAGCTATAGCCCTTGTCAGAGATATCTTAACATATAGATAATTTCTTGTCAAGATGAATATTCTCTAATGCCAGAGGATATCCCTTTGATCTGTTTACTATATAACATACCAATAACGGAGCAGTATTGCTTATAAAAAGGATTCGATCTATAATCGATCGAAGTAATGGGTCTTCCTTTGTGGTGATAAATTGCCTACTTAACTCAGTGGTTAGAGTATTGCTTTCATACGGCGGGAGTCATTGGTTCAAATCCAATAGTAGGTAGGTAGGTAGAAAAATTACTAGATAGCATTGGACTTACTTCGCTTCGCTATCTAATAACTTTTTCTACCCCTCTTCCCTTTTTCTTTGTATCAACTAAACCATTGGATTGTATTCAATTGGATGGGGGAATCCAATTGATAGCCTCGACTCGTATCCTAGCTCGTCTGAGAGCTAGCTTCGCTTCAACCAACTCTTTCGTACCCTCAGCTCTACTCAAGTTAGCTTCGGCTATTTCAAGTGCCTGTTGAGCTTCTTCCGGATCAATGTCACTACCCAGTTCCGCATCATTTCCTAAAATGATGATCTCATTATTAACTATTCTCGCAAAACCGCTCCACAGAACCGCCGTTAACCATTGGTCGTTGAGGAGGCGTATTCTCAAAGGACCCATATCTACAGCTGTGTTAATGGGGGCGTGGTTTGGTAATACGCCAATTTGGCCACTATTAGTAGATAAAATGATTTCTTTCACTTCACAATCCCAAATAATTCGCTTAGGAGTTAGTACATAAAGATTTAATTTCATTTCTTCAATTTGTTCTCCTCTTCTAAGTTTATAGCTTTCGTGCTAGCTTCATCGATGTTACCCACCAAATAAAAAGCTTGTTCGGGTAGGCCGTCTAATTCTCCGGAAAGGATTAGTTGAAATCCCCTAATTGTTTCTGCAAGACCAACATACTTTCCTGCAGAACCGGTAAAAACTTCTGCCACAAAGAACGGTTGTGATAAGAAACGTTCAATTTTTCGTGCTCTTGCTACAGTTAAACGATCCTCCTCTGATAATTCATCCAACCCAAGAATTGCGATAATGTCCTGAAGTTCTTTGTAACGTTGTAAAGTTTCCTTAACTCTTTGCGCAGTTTCATAATGTTCGTTGCCAACGATCCGAGGCTGTAACATAGTTGAGGTTGAATCTAAAGGATCTACTGCTGGATAAATACCCTTGGAAGCTAATCCTCTGGAAAGTACGGTAGTAGCATCCAAATGTGCAAATGTTGTGGCAGGAGCAGGGTCGGTCAAATCGTCCGCAGGTACATAAACTGCTTGGATCGAAGTTATGGATCCCTTTTTTGTAGAAGCAATTCTTTCTTGCAAAGAACCCATTTCTGTACTAAGAGTAGGTTGATAACCCACTGCGGAGGGCATTCTCCCTAATAAGGCGGATACCTCCGATCCTGCTTGAACAAAACGAAAGATATTATCGATGAATAGAAGCACGTCTTGCTTATTAACATCTCGGAAATATTCTGCCATAGTTAGGGCAGTTAAACCAACTCTCATACGAGCTCCCGGCGGTTCATTCATTTGACCATAGACTAGAGCTACCTTTGATTCCTCAAAATTTTTTTCATTAATTACTCCGGATTCCTTCATTTCCATATAAAGATCATTTCCTTCACGAGTCCGTTCCCCTACTCCGCCAAATACGGATACGCCTCCATGAGCTTTAGCAATGTTGTTGATTAATTCCATGATGAGTACTGTTTTACCTACTCCAGCCCCCCCAAATAGTCCTATTTTTCCTCCACGTCGATAAGGAGCTAAAAGATCGACCACCTTAATACCTGTTTCAAAGATGGATAATTTCGTATCTAGCTCGATAAAGGCAGGCGCAGATCTATGAATAGGGAATGTTGCATTAATATCTACAGGACCAAAATTGTCAATAGGTTCCCCAAGAACGTTGAAAATTCGTCCGAGAGTAGCTCCACCGACTGGAACACTGAGAGGAGCTCCCGTGTCAATCACTTCCAATCCTCTCATCAACCCGTCTGTAGCACTCATAGCTACAGCTCTAACTCGATTATTTCCTAATAATTGTTGTACCTCACAAGTCACATTAATTTGCTTACCGGCAGTGTCTCTACTCTTGACTACCAAAGCGTTATAAATATAAGGTAACTTGCCCGGGGGAAAAGTGATATCCAGCACGGGTCCAATAATTTGATCGATACGCCCTATGCTTTTTTCTTCAATTGTGGAAACCCCGGGACGAGAAGTAGTAGGATTGGTTCTCATAATTATCACATAATTTTCAAAAAAAAAAGGAATTTGTCGAATTTTTTCTTGTTGAATAATGCCAAATCAAATCCAAAAAAATAGCCAAAAATCCAAAAGTCAAAAGGAAATGAATTAGTTAATTCAATAAGAGAGAAAGGGGGACGAGGACTTGATTTCGTTGCCCAAGCGAATCCCATTCAATCGTTTACTCATGGAATGAGTCCGTTGGAAAGTTCAATCAATCTTTTTTTTCATATACATTTTGCCTTTTGTGGAGGATCTGTCCCTACTCTACTTTCCTATCTAGGACTTCGATATACAAAATATATACTACTGTGAAGCATAGATTGCTGTCAACAGAGAATTTTCTTAGTATTTAGGTATTTACATTCAAAATAAGAAAGGGGCCTATTAAGAACTTGTAAAATAAGGATTAGGGATTGATTTGGGTTGCGCTATATCTATCAAAGAGTATACAATAATGATGGATTTGGTGAATCAAATCCATGGTTTAATAACGAACCATGTTAACTTACCATAACAACAACTCAATTCCTATCGAATTCCTATAGTAGAATTCCTATAGGATAGAACATACACAGGGTGTACGCATTATATATGAATGAAACATATTCATTAACTTAAGCATGCCCTCCATTTTCTTTAATGAGTTGATATTAATTGAATACCCTTTTTGTTTTAAAAGATTTTTGCAAAGGTTTCATTTACGCCTAATCCATATCGAGTAGACCCTGTCGTTGTGAGAATTCTTAATTCATGAGTTGTAGGGAGGGACTTATGTCACCACAAACAGAAACTAAAGCAAGTGTTGGATTTAAAGCTGGTGTTAAGGATTATAAATTGACTTATTACACCCCGGAGTATGAAACCAAGGATACTGATATCTTGGCAGCATTCCGAGTAACTCCTCAGCCCGGGGTTCCGCCCGAAGAAGCAGGGGCTGCAGTAGCTGCCGAATCTTCTACTGGTACATGGACAACTGTTTGGACTGATGGACTTACCAGTCTTGATCGTTACAAAGGGCGATGCTATCACATCGAGCCCGTTGTTGGGGAGGAAAATCAATATATCGCTTATGTAGCTTATCCATTAGACCTATTTGAAGAGGGTTCTGTTACTAACATGTTTACTTCCATTGTGGGTAACGTATTTGGTTTCAAAGCCCTACGCGCTCTACGTCTGGAGGATCTGCGAATTCCCCCTACTTATTCAAAAACTTTCCAAGGTCCGCCTCATGGTATCCAAGTTGAAAGGGATAAGTTGAACAAGTACGGCCGTCCTTTTTTGGGATGTACTATTAAACCAAAATTGGGATTATCCGCAAAAAATTATGGTAGAGCGTGTTATGAGTGTCTACGCGGTGGACTTGATTTTACCAAAGATGATGAAAACGTAAACTCACAACCATTTATGCGCTGGAGGGACCGTTTTGTCTTTTGTGCCGAAGCAATTTATAAATCACAGGCCGAAACCGGTGAAATCAAGGGGCATTACTTGAATGCGACTGCAGGTACATGCGAAGAAATGATGAAGAGAGCTATATTTGCGAGGGAATTAGGGGTTCCTATTGTAATGCATGACTACTTAACTGGGGGATTCACCGCAAATACTACTTTGGCTCATTATTGCCGCGACAATGGCCTACTTCTTCACATTCACCGGGCAATGCATGCAGTTATTGATAGACAGAAAAATCATGGTATGCATTTTCGTGTATTAGCTAAAGCATTGCGTATGTCTGGGGGAGATCATGTCCACGCCGGTACAGTAGTAGGTAAGTTAGAAGGGGAACGCGAAATGACTTTAGGTTTTGTTGATTTATTGCGCGATGATTTTATTGAAAAAGATCGTGCTCGCGGTGTCTTTTTCACTCAGGACTGGGTATCTATGCCAGGTGTTATACCGGTGGCTTCAGGGGGTATTCATGTTTGGCATATGCCAGCTCTGACCGAAATCTTTGGAGATGATTCCGTATTACAATTTGGTGGAGGAACTTTAGGACATCCTTGGGGAAATGCACCTGGTGCAGTAGCTAATCGGGTGGCTTTAGAAGCTTGTGTACAAGCTCGTAACGAAGGGCGCGATCTTGCTCGTGAAGGTAATGAAATTATCCGAGCAGCTTGCAAATGGAGTCCTGAACTAGCCGCAGCTTGTGAAATATGGAAGGCGATCAAATTTGAGTTCGAGCCGGTAGATAAACTAGATAAGTAGATAAAACTAGATATAAAGAAGGTCTAAATAAAAAAGAAGCAAAATAGAAAGAGAAAAAAGCAGTTACGAAATGCAGTAATTCTTCTTTATTCTTCTAATTGATTGCAATTAAACTCGGCTCAATCTTAAAAAAAAGATTGAGCCGAATAAAAATAGATCTTGATACGATCATGAGACTTGACAAATCGAGATTCCTCTATTCTATATATTTAGAATATATAAAGGTATAATACAATAAATAAATACAAATATAGTATTATCATATGATAATGGAATCAAATACGCAGTATTTACAGAAAAAGTCTTTATTTATTGGGAAAGAATCAATGAAAAAAGATTAGGAATCGCAATGCTACTATACGCGTCCGGAGGAGTATTCGGAATAATATTCTTCTATAATCCATTCTTGTGTCTTGCGCGGGGTCTTATCTTACTAACAGGACTTCGCTGCACGGGACGGGTTTTCGTCGAAAAGCTAACTCCACCCGGCATTTTCATACCCTTTGGGTGGTATATCGCCTTAAAAAGTCTAAGGGGGTAGTATGAGATCTGTAGTAGGTAAGAGAATTTGCCCTTTGATTTTGATTGAGTATGCTATTTTTCCGCCTTTACCGCGCATTATTGTATGAGCTTCTAGAGGATAGAGGAGCACGTATGCAGGAAGGAAATTACAGCTTAATAAAAAAGTCTAAAAAAGCTTCAACTTTACGGCACTATCAATCAACTAAAAAGCCCTATGTATGAATCCTTACAACCGGTGGGATAGGATAAGAGCGAGTATTCGGTATACTGGGGTTGGGGGATATCCTTATTTCAAAACCTGACGCGCATCTTGCGTTTGTGGGGGTCCGAGAGTGGTTGAAGAAGTATTGCATGTGGAAGTAGGTAGACGAAACTGATTTAGGATTCGAAATGGGCGCATTCGACTAAAAGTCGTACTGAGACCTTTTTAAAAGGGTATTCTGAAAGAGGTATTTCATTTTCACAATCGCTTTCTTTTGAATCCAATTTCAAGTTCGATTAGAAGGATAGAAAGGCCATGAGGACGGGAAAAGAAAAAGAAAATCTTTTTAATCTCCTTTTTTGCAATTTTCTTATTATCCATTCCATTCATTTTTTTTTATAGAATACTATAGAATACTTTAGTATTCTATAAAAAATCTTTATTTTGCAAACTAAAAAATACAATAGTCAATATTCCTTATAATAGATATACTTAATTATATTATAAGAATCCTAAGATATTTTTGAATAGATAGAAATAGTAAATTTGAATTGAGACACCTATTCTATGACGGATTTTAACTTACCTTCTATTTTCGTGCCTTTAGTAGGCTTAGTATTTCCGGCAATTGCAATGGCTTCTTTATTTCTTTATGTGCAGAAAAATAAGATTGTCTAGAACCGATGGGGCCGAATTTTCTCAATGTATTTCCACGCAGGATCATATCATAATACAGATATTTTTTAGTGTAAGTAATATAATATGGTAGGGTATGTGGCTCTTTCTACACACAAATGAAAAACGGCTATGGATGCGGATATAGGCTACGAGCATAAATGCATGCATATGCGGAGCCGGGTATAGCGAGTTTTATTTTAAGTGGATCAACAGATATTTTTTGAATAGAAAGTCAATGTATCTAACCAATTATTTCACAGGAGTACTAGTTACTGAAGGCGATTTCTGAATCAAAAAAAAGTAAAGTCAAAATCATTTAGCTTATTCTCTCAATTTCAATCGACCGCTGCTGGATTTAGTATATCTAATATGAATTGGCGATCAGAACACATATGGATAGAACTTCTAAAAGGTTCTCGAAAAAGAGGTAATTTTTTCTGGGCCTGTATTCTTTTTCTAGGTTCACTAGGATTTTTATCGGTTGGGGCTTCCAGTTATCTTGGTAAGAATATGATATCTGTACTTCCATCTCAACAAATTCTTTTTTTTCCACAGGGGGTCGTGATGTCTTTCTACGGAATCGCGGGCCTATTCATTAGCTCCTACTTGTGGTGCACTATTTTGTGGAATGTAGGCAGTGGTTATGACCGATTCGATAGAAAAGAGGGAATAGTGTGCATTTTTCGTTGGGGATTCCCTGGAATAAAACGTCGCGTCTTCCTTCGATTCCTTATGCGGGATATCCAATCAATTAGAATTCAGGTTAAAGAGGGTCTTTATCCTCGTCGTATCCTTTATATGGAAATCCGGGGCCAGGGGGTCATTCCCTTGACTCGTACTGATGAGAAGTTTTTTACTCCACGAGAAATTGAACAAAAAGCTGCCGAATTGGCCTATTTCTTGCGCGTACCAATTGAAGTATTTTGAATACCGATTTCATTTTTTTGAAATGAATTGAATGAATTGGATTCCTTATTGTAAGGAGATTTTGGAGTATTTATCTAAAGAAAGGAACAAACGAGGATAAGAGAAAATTGCTTCTAATTTGTTTTGTCCAAGTGAGATATATGGCATAATATTCTTCCATTTTCATCCGAAAGGGCTTTTTTTTTTTATTCTATTTCTCTATTCCACTCCATCTAGATCTAAGAAAGAACCCAATGCAATGAAATTCCACTAGTATACAAAAAAGAGGAATAGATACAAGGTCTCAAACCTTGTTATAGAATTTTTGCTTCAAATAAAAAGAAATATCATATAGAGTCAGCGAATGAAATAGAGTCCGCGAATGAAGCAGATTCATTAACAACTCAATTTACAGATCAAAAATGAAAAAAAAGAAAGCATTGCCTTCTTTCCTATATCTTGTATTTATCGTACTTTTGCCCTGGGGAGTCTCTTTCTCTTTTAACAAATGTCTGGAACTTTGGATTAAGAATTGGTGGAATACCAGGCAATCTGAAACTCTCTTAACTGATATTCAAGAGAAAAAGGTTCTAGAAAGATTCATAGAATTAGAAGAACTTTTTCTCTTGGACGAAATGATAAAAGAGAAACCGAAGACACATGTACAAAAACCTCCTATAGGAATACACAAGGAAATAATACAATTGGTCAAAATAGATAATGAGGATCATCTCCATATCATTTTGCATTTCTCGACAAATATAATCTGTTTGGCTATTCTAAGTGGTTCTTTTTTTCTGGGTAAAGAGGAACTTGTCATTTTGAATTCTTGGGTTCAGGAATTCTTCTATAACTTAAATGACTCAATAAAAGCTTTTTTGATTCTTTTAGTTACTGATTTTTTTGTTGGATTTCACTCCACCCGCGGTTGGGAACTACTAATTCGTTGGGTCTACAACGATCTTGGATGGGCTCCTAATGAGCTAATTTTCACTATTTTTGTTTGTAGTTTTCCAGTGATTCTAGATACATGTTTTAAATTTTGGATCTTTTTTTCTTTAAACCGTATATCTCCTTCGCTTGTAGTCATTTATCATTCAATTAGTGAAGCATAAACTCATTCGATTTCCTGATATTAATCAAATTAGCATCTTTCTTCCTTTAGAAAGAAAGCCCTTTTCCATTTTAGAAAAATTCTTTCTATTTCTACCTGCTCAAGGTATTCATCATTCCAGTACAACTGTTGCAGTAGAATGACAACAGACTCGTGTATAGGGAACTAGATTAGCTTAGCTACCTATCTAATTTATTGTAGAAATTCTGGGATCTGCGATTGGATATGGAAAATAGAAATACTTTTTCTTGGGTAAAGGAACAGATGATTCGATCGATTTCTGTATCGATCATGATATACGTAATAACTCGGACATCTATTTCAAATGCATATCCCATTTTTGCGCAGCAGGGTTATGAAAACCCACGAGAAGCAACCGGACGAATTGTATGTGCCAATTGCCATTTAGCTAATAAGCCCGTGGATATTGAAGTTCCCCAAACTGTGCTTCCCGATACTGTATTTGAAGCAGTTCTTCGAATTCCTTATGATATGCAACTGAAACAAGTTCTTGGTAATGGGAAAAAGGGAGGGTTAAATGTGGGTGCTGTTCTTATTTTGCCCGAGGGATTCGAATTAGCGCC